ACTTGGTATGCAGGTATCCACTGCAAAAGAAACTTCTCTAAAACTACCTATAGGTGGAAGGGGTCGCGTTATTGATGTGAGATGGATCCAGAAAAAGGATGGTTCCAGTTATAATTCAGAAATGATTTGTGTATATATTTTACAGAAACGTGAAATCAAAGTAGGTGATAAAGTAGCTGGAAGACATGGGAATAAAGGTATCATTTCCAAAATTTTGCCTAGACAAGATATGCCCTATTTGCAAGATGGAACACCCGTTGATATGGTCTTCAACCCCTTAGGAGTACCCTCACGAATGAATGTAGGACAGATATTTGAATGCTCGCTCGGGTTAGCAGGGAATCTGCTAAAGAGACATTATAGAATAGCACCTTTTGATGAGAGATATGAGCAAGAGGCTTCGAGAAAACTAGTGTTTTCCGAATTATATGAAGCCAGTAAGCAAACAAGAAATCCATGGGTATTTGAACCCGAGTATCCTGGAAAAAGCAGAATATTTGATGGAAGAACAGGAGATCCGTTTGAACAACCTGTTCAAATAGGAAAGTCCTATATCCTAAAATTAATTCATCAAGTTGATGATAAAATCCATGGACGTTCTAGTGGACATTACGCACTTGTTACACAACAACCCCTTAGAGGAAGGGCCAAGCAGGGGGGACAACGAGTAGGAGAAATGGAAGTTTGGGCTCTAGAGGGATTTGGTGTTGCTCATATTTTACAAGAGATGCTTACTTATAAATCTGATCATATTAGAGCTCGTCAAGAAGTACTTGGTGCTACGATTATTGGAGGAAGAGTACCTAACCCCGAGGGTGCTCCCGAATCTTTTCGATTGCTCATTCGAGAACTACGATCTTTGGCTCTAGAACTGAATCATTTCCTTGTATCTGAGAAGAACTTCCAGATTAATAGGAAGGAAGCTTGATCTGAATGAATCATCATTTCTATTCTATGATTGACCGGTATAAACATCAACAACTTCGAATTGGACCAGTTTCTCCTCAACAAATAAAGGCTTGGGCCAACAAAATCCTACCTAATGGAGAGATAGTTGGAGAGGTGACAAAACCCTATACTTTTCATTATAAAACCAATAAACCAGAAAAAGATGGATTGTTTTGCGAAAGAATCTCTGGACCCATAAAAAGTGGAATTTGTGCTTGTGGAAATTATCGAGCGATCAGAGCTGAAAAAGAAGACCCGAAATTTTGCGAACAATGCGGGGTAGAATTTGTTGACTCTCGGATACGAAGATATCAAATGGGATACATCAAACTCGCATGTCCAGTGACTCATGTGTGGTATTTGAAACGTCTTCCTAGTTATATCGCGAATCTTTTAGATAAACCCCTTAAGCAATTAGAAGGCCTAGTATACTGCGATGTGTGATTTGATCAAGATTTTCATTTTACAGATTCGGATTGAGAAACTGTCATCCCATTCAATCCGATTGGGATGCCCCCAACTCTGACATGTGTTTTGGAAGAAATAACATGAAACTCAGAATAGAATTATGGGTGTATTCAATACTTCCAAATGAAAGGGGAATTGATCCATGGTCGATTCCGTAACAGATAAAATAGCCAGTTATACCTCGCGAAAAAAGATTTTTTCGTGGAATTAGCCATTCCATTTCTTTTAGAGAGAAATTCTGTTTAAGCAAGCAAATATAGCATGGTTACAGGAGTCTATCTATCGCATATATGCTTCAAGGGACATCATGGCATAACCATCGAGGTGAGTAGAGACCTAAAAGATCGAATGGAACGATATATAGACAAATAAATCCCTTACGAATTCCAAAGTATTTCTTTTTAAAAATTCATCAGGGAATAGACTACTCAATAATTTCACATTTCCATTTTGTCATAAGTAATTCAGAAAATTCATAAAATGAAAGTAAAAAAAAAAAAAAAAAGAAGAAGGAATCAATGAAAGGTTGGTTCTTACTGGGAACTTGAGTAAGGAGTAGCTCTTTGTAGGGTTTTTCGAACAAAGTTTCACTTCCTTTTTTATTTGGTGTAACTACTTGAGCCGGATGAGAGGAAACCTTCACGTCCGATTTTAAAGGGGGGGAATCCGATCCTATAGGAACCTATCTCGATTTCTCTTTTGCTAGGCCCATAGCTAAAAAACCTACTTTCTTACGATTACGAGGTTCATTCGAATATGAAATCCAATCCCGGAAATACAGTATCCCACTTTTTTTTACTACCTCAGGCTTCGAGATATTTCGAAATCGAGAAATCTCTACAGGAGCAGGTGCTATCAGAGAACAATTAGCTGATTCGGATTTTCGAATTATTATAGATAATTCATTGGCAGAATGGAAAGAATTAGGAGACGAAGGGTTTACTGGAAATGAATGGGAAGATAGCAAAATTAGAAGAAGAAAGGATTTTTTGGTTAGACGTATGGAATTAGCTAAACATTTTATTCGAACAAAGGTAGAACCGGAACGGATGGTTTTGTGCTTATTACCAGTTCTTCCTCCTGA